CAAGAAGTTCTGGTCCTGGAGGTACAATATCTACGACTTGGTGTCCGTCAGATGCATCCACTATGTTTATTTCATACCCCCCCTTTTCTTTACGCACTATTTTGCTTACTATACCTGCTGTTGTAGCATTATATACTGTATTGTTACTCTTACTCCCATCGGGATAAATCTGCCCCCTTCCCCTGTTCCCACCAACGTATATAGGATATTTTAAGAAGTAAACATCTTTCTTAGTAGCAGGGTCCGGTGAAAGAATAGGAAAGGTGATTTCCCTATATTTCTGACCAGGAACAGGTCCTATCACAAGAATATTTTTTTGAGTCGGGCGATAAATCTGAAAAGACAGATTACCCATCCTTTCTTTCATTTGGGGAGAAATACGATCAGGAGGCGCTAGTTCGAATCCATCCGGTAAAATAAGAACCGCCCCTACATTCAAGGACCCCTTTTTCCCATTAGAAAGAACTTGTTTCAGTTGCATATCATACGGGATTCTAACAACTGCTTCAAATACAGTATCAGGAAGTACTGCTTGTGGAACCTCAATATCCACGGGCTTATTAGCTAAATGGCAATTGGCGCATACAATACGCCCGGTTGCTTCTCGTGGATTTTCATAACTCTGTTGTGCAAAAATGGGATATGCATGTGAAATCGATGCCCAAGTTATTATATATATCAATAGCATGATCGATAGAGACATGGATCGAGTCATCTGCCCCTTTACCCAAGAAAAGATATTTCTATTTTGCATGGTCCAATCATTGATCCCAAAAATGTATACATTTATACAATAAATTAGGTAGGCTGCTAGTATAGTTTCCTATCCACGATTAGACTATTTTATTATTTTACTGGAATACAGGAATACTCCCCTGGATGAATAAAAAGAGAAAGAGTGCTTAAGATTTTGACTGATTTGTTTATGGACGAAGTAAGAAAGATTATCATTGGATTCATATTAGTGAATCATTCTTTAGTCTTTCATTGAATGATAAATCACTACAAGCGAGGGAGATACACGATTTAAATAATGGAAAATCCAATATTTAAAAAAGGTATCTAGAATGACTGGAAAAATAGAAACAAGAACAGATAGAATTTGATCATTATGAGAAAATCCAAAATCCTTGTAGACAAAAGAAATTATTAGTTTCCAACCACGAGGCGAATGGAATCCAATACAAAAATCAGTTAACAAAAGAATAGAAAAGGCTTTTATTGTGTCGCTTAAATTATAGAGAAATTCTCGAACCCAAGAATTAAGAATGGCAAGTTCTTCATTACACAGAATAGAATAACCACTTAAAATAGCAAAACTTATTATATTTGTCGAGAAATGCAAAATGGTATGGATATGACCCTCATTGTGCATCTTAACCAATTGTATTGTTTCTTCGTGGATTCCTATACGAAGCTTTTGTATATGCGTCTCCGGGTACTCCTTTATCATTTCGTCCAAAAAAAAGAGTTCTTCTAATTCTATGAATTTATCTAAAATCTTCTTTTCTTGAATATCATTCAAAAAAGTTTCGGATTTACTAGTAGTCCACCAATTACTAACCCAAGACTTTATACTTTTGTTAAATGAGAAAGAGATCCACCAGGGTAAAAAGACTATAGATGCAAGATATGGAAAGGGGGCAAATGTTTTCTTTTTTGTCATTTTGAATCAGTCAATTTTTAATGAAATGAAGCGACTTCCTGGCTGGACTCTACTCAATCTTGTATTTTTATGAAAGAGGAGCTCTCTAGCAAAAAAAAAAACAAAGAGGATTGGATTCCTGGGCCTCTTGCCCAATGCAGAGAAAAATGCTTCAGTTCATTTCAAAATACTTCAATAGGTACGCGCAAGAAATAGGCCAATTCAGCAGCTTTTTGTTCAATTTCTCGTGGAGTCAAATTCTCATCAGTACGAGTCAGCGGAAGGGCTCCCTGACCTCTGATTTCCATATAAAGTACACGACGAGGATAAAGACCCTCTATAACTTCGATTCGAATCGATTGGATATCTCTCATAAGGAATCGAAAGAAAATGCGACGATTTCTTCCAGGAAATCCCCAACGAAAAATACAAACTTTTCCCTTTTTTCTATCGAATTGCTCATAACCACTACCTACATTCCACCAAATAGCGCACCACAAATAGGAGCTAACGAAGAGACCCGCGATCCCATAGAAGGACATCACGACCCCTTGTGGAAAAAAAAGGATTTGCTGAGACGGAAATAAGGATATCAGATTGCGACCAAGATAACTAGAAGTTCCAACCAATAGGAATCCTAATGAACCTAAAAAAAGGATACAGGCCCAAAGGAAATTACTTGTTTTCCGAGACCCCGTTATAAGTTCTATCCATATACGTTCTGATCGCCAGTTCATACAAGATCCAGGTGCATTTTATTGGAATTGAGAGAATAACCCAAGCGAAAAAGTCACTTTCACCAACTAGCACTATTAGAATTGGAATCATTAGGAATAATTCTAATTATATAGAACTATTTTTCTTTTATACAATATAATAGGGTCTTTCAAACAAAGTCATTTTCATATTTTACTCCCGTTGGAGCTAGATAATCTTGTTTTTTTGAACATGAATAGATAAAGAAGCCATTGCAATTGCAGGAAATACTAGGCCCACGATAGGTACAAAAAAAGCAGGGAAGCTGAAAGTTTCCATAGACTAGATACCTCGATTGAATATTTTAACCTCTTATCTTATAAAGTAAAGAGATCTTAAGTATATTAAGTATAGATAATGTACATAGACTATGTACATTATCTATACTTAATATACTTAAGATTCGTCCTTTTTTTTTCTTCTTCTTCTTTTTTTTATTTACATGATATAAAAAATCATGTAAATAAAAAAAAGAAGAAGGGTTTTTTCCCAAGGCTTTTATAGCCTTCGTAATAAAAATCGGACTAAAAATGCCGGAACAAGAAAACCAACAAGGCTAATGAATGAGTACAAAACTGCACGTTTTGTATCCTTATCTATGTTATGAATGATGATATACAGCCTTTTCAGAATAAAAAGGCTTTTTCTTACAAATACCTTGACTTTCTGAAAGATTCAGTCGAGATTTTTTTTTTTTTTCAGTGAGGTTTTCATTTTTGATTTTTTTGGTTTCTTTATAAGATTAAGTATTTAACTTAACATCTCAAATCTCTATCTTGTATGTACTGCCGTTAATTCTGATTCCTGTTTATCTACTTTACTTATACTTATGGATTTGAATGGGCCTGTATGCATAAGAAAGACCCGCCTTCTTGGAATTGTAAATAAGGTGGATCTTTCTTATGCATGTTCAATTACTCGGATATAATAAGATGACCGCGGTTAATTGAATAGAATAGATCTCTGTTTCGGTTATTCTAGTTATATCATATATACGAATTGTTGTTTTATTGTTAAGAACAACAACTTGTTGTTTCCATAATTAGAAATTAGACCTTTTTTCTCGGTTATTGTTCTCTGTCTTGTGGTGTGAGATCCCCTTTAAATTGGATGAAGTTCTTCTATTATATATATGCGGCTATAACAAATCCCCCTTTTTTTGACTTTCATTTTGATTCACCGGAAAGAAACCATGAAGTTGAAACAACTCACTCAGAACGCCTTTTAAAGGATTACGTGGTACGATTGGGTCGAATAAGCCTTTCTCGAATAAATACTCAGTCTCTTGTGAACCTTCAGGTATTTCGGTTTTCAATGTTTCTTCAATTACTCTTTTACCCGCAAATGCAATGTAGGCATTAGGTTCGGCAATAATGATATCCCCTAACATACCAAAGCTGGCGGTCACTCCACCGGTTGTAGGAGATGTAAGGATCGATACATATAATACGTTTTTATTTGATTGATAGTTATATGAAGCGGAAGATATTTTTGCCATTTGCATCAAACTCAAACTCCCTTCTTGCATACGGGCTCCCCCGGAAGCACACACTATAATAACAGGTAGAGATTTATCAGTAGCATATTCGATCAAACGGGTTATTTTCTCGCCTACTACGGATCCCATACTCCCCCCCATGAACTGAAACTCCATAACCCCAATTGCTAGGGGAATGCCATTTAATTGACCTATGCCTGTTTGAACAGCCTCATTTAACCCTGTCTCTTTTTGATAAGAATCAATACGATCGATATAAGACCCCTCCTCCTTCGAATCAGTGGGGCCCGCAAAACAAGCCATTCCGTCACCCATTGGAGCCCGCGCCGAATCAAATTCAGGGGCCACAGAAATAATGTCCTCATCGCCATCTTTTTTATCTTCATAGGCATCCTTCTCCTCCGAATCAAATTCAAGGGCCACAGAAAACATGTCCTCATCCATTGGAGCCCAAGTGCCGGGATCAATCAAAAGTTCAATTCTATCTGAACTACTCATTTTCAAATGAGACCCACAGTGTTCACAAATATTCAATTTTTCCTTCAAAAACCTCTTATAATTTAATTCATAACAATTTTCGCATAGAACCCACAAATCCTTGTAATTTATACTTATACTGGGATTTTGTTGCATATGGGAATCGCTTTCTTCATGGGAATCCATTTCATAACAAATGTAAGTAACAATGTATCTAATAGCCTTTTGGTCTACATTAAAAATAGAACTATAAATGTCACTATTCATAAGGATTTCAATATCAAGATAATTGTCAATGCAATTTAGAATGTAACTATTCAAACTATATCTAGAAAGTGCTTTTTCTAGTTTACCTCGAAACAGGGGAAGGGGCTCATTGTCAATCTCAAAAATATTATTTTCAATATCAAAATATATGGAATAATTGTGACCATCACTGTCTTGAACTAAAAAAGAAGTATCATCAGAGAGGAAACTCGGAATGCCTATGACATGGAATAAATGATCAATATTATCGCAAGAGGGGCTCTCACTATCCTCCCAACTATGAGTGTTTTTATCTATAAGGGGGTTTTCACTTCCATTAGTATTTTCAATAGGACCAAAATCCTCCATTGATTTCCT